AACATTGGCGTGCATCCAGCAGGAATTGAACCTACGAATTTGCCAATTATGAGTTGGGCGCTTTAACCATTCAGCCATGGATGCTTATCATCGTATATAACTTAACAGGAATCATCGTATATAACTTAACAGGAATCATCGTATATAACTTAACAGGAATCATCGTATCGTATATAAATATAATATATATATATAACCATAACCAAATTCCAATTTAAATTAAATCTTTAGGAGGAGGCAATGAAACGACATCAATTCAAATCCTGGATCTTCGAATTGAGAGAGATATTGAGAGAGATCAAGAATTCTCACTATTTCTTAGATTCATGGATCAAATTCAATTCAGTGGGATCTTTCACTCACATTTTTTTTCACCAAGAACGTTTTATGAAACTCTTTGACCCCCGAATTTGGAGTATCCTACTTTCACGTGATTCACAGGGTTCAAGAAGCAATCGATATTTCACGATCAAGGGTGTAGTACTGCTTGTAGTAGCGGTCCTTATATCTCGTATTAACAATCGAAAGATGGTCGAAAGAAAAAATATCTATTTGATGGGGCTTCTTCCTATACCTATGAATTCCATTGGACCCAGAAATGAGACATTGGAAGAATCTTTTTGGTCTTCCAATATCAATAGGTTGATTGTTTCGCTCCTGTATCTTCCAAAAGGGAAAAAGATTTCTGAGAGTTGTTTCATGGATCCGCAAGAGAGTACTTGGGTTCTCCCAATAAATAAAAAGTGTATCATGCCTGAATCTAACCGGGGTTCGCGGTGGTGGAGGAACCGGATCGGAAAAAAGAGGGATTCTAGTTGTAAGGTATCTAATGAAACCGTAGCTGGAATTGAGATCTCATTCAAAGAGAAAGATAGCAAATATCTGGAGTTTCTTTTTTTATCCTATACGGATGATCCGATCCGCAAGGACCATGATTGGGAATTATTTGATCGTCTTTCTCCGAGGAAGAAGCGAAACATAATCAACTTGAATTTGGGACAGCTATTTGAAGTCTTAGGGAAAGACTTGATTTGTTATCTCATGTCTGCTTTTCGTGAAAAAAGACCAATTGAAGGGGGGGGTTTCTTCAAACAACAAGGAGCTGAGGCAACTATTCAATCAAATGATATTGAGCATGTTTCCCATCTCTTCTCGAGAAACAAGTGCAAGTGGAGTATTTCTTTGCAAAATTGTGCTCAATTTCATATGTGGCAATTCCACCAAGATCTCTTCGTTAGTTGGGGGAAGAATCAGCACGAATCGGATTTTTTTAGGAACGTATCGAGAGATAATTTGATTTGGTTAGACAATGTGCGGTTGGTAAACAAGGATCGGTTTTTTAGCAAGGTACGGAATGTATTGTCAAATATTCAATATGATTCCACAAGATCAAGATCCATTTTCGTTCAAGTAACGGATTCTAGCCAATTGAAAGGATCTTCTGATCAATCCAGAGATCATTTTGATTCCATTAGAAATGAGGATTCCGAATATCACACATTGATCGATCAAAGAGAGATTAAGCAACTAAAAGTCAAAGAAAGATCGATTCTTTGGGATCCTTCTTTTCTTCAAACGGAAGGAACAGAGATAGAATCAGATCGATTCCCGAAATGCCTTTTTGGATCTTCCTCAATGTCCCGGCTATTCACGGAACGTGAGAAGCAGATGAATAATCATCTGCTTCCGGAAGAAATCGAAGAATTTCTTGTGAATCCTACAAGATCAATTCGTTCTTTTTTCTCTGACAGATGGTCAGAACTTCATCTGGGTTCGAATCCTACTGAGAGGTCCACTAGAGATCAGAAATTTTTGAAGAAAAAACAAGATGTTTCTTTTGTTCCTTCCAGGCGATCGGAAAATAAAGAAATGGTTGATATATTCAAGATAATTACGTATTTACAAAATACCGTCTCAATTCATCCTATTTCATCAGATCCGGGATCTGATATGGTTCCGAAGGATGAACCGGATATGGACAGTTCCAATAAGATTTCATTCTGGAACAAAAATCCATTTTTTGATTTATTTCATCTATTCCATGACCGGAACAAGGGGGGATACACGTTACACCACGATTTTGAAGAGAGATTTCAAGAAATGGCAGATCTATTCACTCTATCAATAACCGGGCCGGATCTGGTGTATCATAGGGGATTTGCCTTTTCTATCGATTCCTACGGGTTAGATCCAAAAAAATTCTTGAATAAGGTATTTAAATCCAGAGATGAATCGAAAAAGAAATCTTTATTGATTCTACCTCCTCTTTTTTATGAAGAGAATGAATCTTTTTATCGAAGGATCAGAAAAAAATCGGTCCGGACCTACTGCGGGAATGATTTGGAAGATCCAAAACGAAAAACGGCGGTATTTGCTAGCAACAACATAATGGAGGCAGTCAATCAATATGGATTGATCCGAAATCTGATTCAAATCCAATATAGCACCTATGGGTACATAAGAAATGTATTGAATCGATTCCTTTTAATGAATAGATCCG